GCTTGCAATATTGTAATAATAAAAGACACAAATATTCTGAAGGAACAAAAATACTAGTAGAGACTTTCCTGTTTCCGGGGGGTTTGCAGGAGTCATAAGGATCTATCGAGTATAGGGGGGTAGGGGGGTTTGACCCGCAAAAACGGAGGGGGCAATTCATAAGAAAGTTAGGGGAAATTTTACATCTTTATGCTCTTGATATCACTTATGCAATCCATAAATCAAAGTTTAATTTAACTCATTACATTTCCTCGCGGGCAAGGAAATGTTCAACCTTAATTCAACATGTCTGTATGCACTCTGAAATGCCAACTGAAAGGAAAAGAGAAAAAAGAACCAGTGGCCCATTAGAAAGAACGCTCGGCATGGGGGGTAATGAGGAGTATGTATTACCACCATTAACTTATGCAAGCTTCAAGGAAAGAATGGGGGATGATACCTAGATATGGCCCTGAAATAGGAACCAGATGCCAGGAAAAAAGTGATAAGTGCGACCCCCACGATTTTTGTCTCAACACCTTCAATAACCGTGTACATTAAGGAATCAACTGATGGTGGTCTCTTACTACATAGGAATTTGACTTGCAGAGGTGTTGAGTCCTGGTATAACTAGACTGATGAGAGTTATGATAGGGCAATTCAATTTCGTCTTTTTAAAATAAGTTTAGTTCAGTAGGGATTAATGGTTTATGTATACCTTCATAATATGTATTAGTTCTATGTTATAAAACATTATAATGGAATCTTCATTAATGTAGGGTTACACTACTTAAGATGTTTAATATATATTAATGGGGATAATACATATATGTACTATGGGGCCAAGTCCGGTCAAAGAATAGTTTAATTTAGAATCCTAGCTTTGGGAGTTAGGGGTCGGGGTTAAAATCCCCTTTCTTTGAGCAACAGGAGGGGTTTTAACCCTCGACATCCGGTTTACAAGACCGGCGCTCTAGCGCTGAGCTACTAATGCATTATCATCCGAGGACTTTGTTTTCTAGTCAAGCTGCGGCAGGTGAAAGAACAAGGAATAAGAAGAAGTAAAGGAAGGAGGCCACTTGCCCAATAATGACGAAGGGGTGTTCTACTGGCATTCCTCCGATTCATGTAAGGATCATTACATCAGCAACTAGGAGTCAGAATAGGAATTGTGTGAAGGGGCGGAAAGTTAGGCTTCGTTGTTTAGATGTGTGAAGAATTGGCACGACCGTGAGGACGAGGATGGATGCTAGAAGAGCAAGAACGCCCCCTAGTTTATTTGGGATAGATCGTAGGATTGCGTATGCAAATAGGAAGTACCATTCAGGTTTAATGTGAGGGGGCGTCACTAGTGGGTTGGCGGGTGTGAAGTTTTCTGGATCTCCCAGAAGGTTAGGCGAGAATAATGCAAGCGCAACTAGGGCAGCCAGTAGAAGGGCGAATCCTAACAGGTCTTTATACGAGAAATAGGGGTGGAAGGAGATTTTATCAGCGTCTGAATTTAGGCCTGTTGGGTTGTTGGATCCAGTTTCGTGGAGGAAAACCAGGTGAACTATAGTAGCTGCCGCTACTACAAAGGGGAGGAGGAAGTGGAAGGCAAAGAATCGGGTTAAAGTTGCGTTGTCAATTGAGAACCCGCCTCAAATTCATTGTACGAGGGCATCCCCGACGTAAGGGACAGCGGATAGAAGGTTGGTAATTACTGTGGCACCTCAAAATGATATTTGTCCTCAAGGTAGAACGTACCCAACGAAGGCTGTCATTATAACAAGAAGGAGTAGAACTACCCCCACATTTCAGGTCTCTTTATATAGGTAGGAGCCGTAATAAAGGCCTCGACCGATATGCAGGTAAATACAGATAAAGAAGAAAGATGCTCCATTAGCATGCATGTTCCGGATGAGTCAGCCGTAATTAACGTCACGACAAATGTGAGTAACGGATGAGAAAGCAGTAGAGATATCTGATGTATAGTGCATTGCCAAAAATAGTCCTGTTAAGATTTGGGCAATTAGACATAGCCCTAGTAAGGAGCCAAAGTTTCATCAAGCGGAGATGTTTACTGGTGCTGGGAGGTCCACCAGTGCGTTGTTTGCAATTTTTAGGAGGGGGTGAGTTTTCCGTAGGTTGGCCATTAAGGTTCTTGTAGTTGAATACAACGATGGTTTTTCAAGCCATTAGTCCTGGTGAGAATCCTGGCAGGAATTATGGTTTATATGATGTACTGTTTGTTGTTTGGTCTTGTAGTAGGCCTAGCGGCTGTTGCCTCTAACCCCTCGCCCTACTTTGCGGCCCTGGGGTTGGTGTTAGTTGCAGGGATGGGCTGCGGGGTGTTAGTGGGGCATGGAGGTTCTTTTTTATCCCTAATTTTGTTTTTAATTTACCTGGGAGGAATACTGGTCGTATTTGCATATTCGGCTGCATTAGCAGCTGAGCCTTACCCAGAGGGGTGGGGAAGCTGACCCATTTTAGGGTTAGCGGTGGGGTATTTAGTTGGAGTTGGTGCGGCGGCGGGAGTGGTAGTAGGGGGCTGATATCAGGAAAGTTGAATAGTGTGTGATGAGTTTGGAGAATTTTCTATATTGCGCGGCGATATCAGCGGGGTGGCTATAATGTACTCGTCAGGGGGCGGTTTGTTGATTACAGGGGCGTGAGTGCTTCTATTGACGTTGTTTGTCGTGCTAGAATTAACACGGGGGATGGGTCGGGGGGCGTTGCGAGCAGTTTAAACTGAAACGATGGCGACGGCTAGAAGGGCTGTAAAAAAGAATAGGGAGAGGTAGGTTTTTACTAAGCCTCGTTGGATGTTGCTGGTAGATGTAATGAGGGGTGTATTAAGAGATACAGTTGCTTTGGGCCCTGATTTTTCTAGTCAGGTTTGGTCTACTATTTGGCTAGCAATGGCTTGTCCTAAGACAAGATTAAGTTTAGGAAGAAGGCGGTGAAAAATATGTGGAAAAAATCCTAATATGTTTGAGAAGTGATGCGTAGGGGTGAGGGGTGCAACTTTAAATTGTTGGGAGGTGAGTGACGCTAGTTCAAGGGCAGTCAGGAGGCCTAAGATGGTAATTGTTAGGGCTGCAAGTTTTAGAAGGGGGTGTATAGTCATAACTGGTGTGTTTTGTGGTAGTATGTTGGAGGTAATTAGAAGGCCCGCAATAATGCTCCCCCACGCTAAGCGTTTAATGGGGTTAAGCACAGAGGGGTTATTTTCATTAATGGGGGAGAGGGAGTTAAACCGAGGGTGCCCCATGGAGACAAAGTAAACTACTCGAAGGCTATATACCGCTGTAAAAGAGGTTGCAAGGAGGGTAAGGACAAGGGCTCAGGCGTTAAGGTAAGATGTGTTGAGGGCTTCGATAATTGCGTCTTTTGAGAAAAAGCCGGCTAGGAAGGGGGTTCCTGTTAAAGCAAGGCTTCCAATGGTCAGGCAGGAGGATGTGAAGGGGGTTAGGTGGTGTATGCCGCCCATTTTGCGGATGTCTTGTTCGTCGTTAAGGCTGTGGATAATAGACCCCGAACACAGGAAGAGCATTGCCTTAAAAAAGGCATGGGTACAAATATGGAGGAAGGCCAATTGGGGTTGGTTGAGGCCGATGGTCACTATCATAAGGCCTAGCTGGCTTGATGTTGAGAAAGCTACAATTTTTTTGATGTCATTTTGGGTAAGGGCGCAAGTGGCGGTAAAAAGGGTTGTTAGGGCTCCGAGGCACAGACAGGTAGTTAGTGCCGTTTGGTTGTTTTCTATCAAAGGACTAAGTCGAATGAGGAGGAAGATGCCCGCGACGACTATGGTGCTTGAGTGTAGTAGGGCAGAGACCGGTGTAGGACCTTCCATGGCGGAAGGAAGCCATGGATGAAGCCCAAATTGTGCAGATTTCCCAGTGGCAGCTAAAATTAATCCCAGGAGTGGCAGGGTAAGGTCAAACTCCTTTGAAACAGTAAAGATTTGTTGTATTTCCCAAGAGTTAAGGTTTGTTGCGATCCAGGCCATGGCTAGAATTAGGCCAATATCACCGACGCGGTTATAGACGACTGCCTGAAGGGCTGCTGTATTGGCATCGCTTCGGCCATGTCATCAGCCGATAAGAAGGAATGACATGATTCCTACGCCTTCTCATCCAATGAAGAGTTGAAATATATTGTTGGCTGTTACAAGAATAATCATGGCGATTAGGAAGATCAAAAGGTACTTGAAAAACCGGTTCATATTAATGTCTGCATGTATATACCAGGATGCGAACTCTAGAATAGACCAGGTGACATAAAGGGCAATAGGCACGAAGATGCATGAGTAAAGATCGAATTTGAAGCTAATGTTTATATCAAATGTTAGGGTGTTGGTTCAAGTTCAGGCAGTAACAATTGTTTCTGCGCCTTGGTCAAGGAAAAGGAAAAGAGGCAAAAGGCTAGCAAAAAATGCTAGTTTGACGGCTGTTTTGACTTTTAGTACGGCTCAGTCAGGGGTGGGGGGAGTGGGTGAGAGGGTCGTTAAAACTGGATATAGAAGAATAAGGAAGACGATCAAAAGGCATGAGGATAAGATGGTAGGGGTAACGTGCATAGCTGCTACTTGGAGTTGCACCAAGAGTTTTTGGTTCCTAAGACCAACGGATGAGCTATTATCCTTCAGAAGCTAGAGGGTGCGAGTGAGCCCCGGGGTTCAACCGAGGTGGCGAAAATTAGCAGTTATCGTTGCTGGCGAGCCTCTCTCGGTGGATAAGGGGGTTTTAACCCCTGTCTCTAGAATCACAATCTAGCATTTTAACTAAACTATATCTACAGGCAGTTCAACCCCACACGAGCTCAGGCTTAAGAACCAGGAGAAGGAGGGGAAGGAGGTGAAGGGTGAGAAGGAGGTGTTCTCGGGAGTGGGAGGGGTCTAAAGAGATAAGGTGGTTGGGGAGAGGGCCTCGTTGTGTAAGAAGAAACATGTAGAGGGAATAGCTGGCAGTGATAAGCGTCCCGAGGCCTGTAAGAATTAGTGTTCACATCGATCAGCTAAACAATGATGTGATAATCATTAGTTCTCCTATAAGATTGGGGAGGGGAGGAAGTGCTAAATTAGCTAGGCTCGCAATAAATCACCATGCGGTTATTAGAGGGAGGACTGTTTGGAGGCCTCGAGCTAAGAGTATTGTGCGACTGTGTGTCCGTTCGTAGTTAGTGTTAGCCAGGCAGAAGAGTGCCGAGGAAGTCAGGCCGTGGGCAATTATCAAGATAAGGGCTCCTGTGAAGCCTCAGGGTATTTGAATAAGGATTCCTGCTGCTACGAGGCCTATGTGACTGACGGACGAGTAGGCAATGAGTGACTTAAGATCTGTCTGGCGGAGGCAAATAGAGCCTGTTATAATTACTCCCCAGAGGGCTAAAACAATAAAGGGGTAGCTGAGCTCTTTAGTTAGGGGGTCTAGAATGATAAGGACTCGTATCATGCCGTATCCCCCTAGCTTTAATAAAACTGCAGCTAGTACTATGGAGCCGGCAATCGGGGCTTCTACGTGTGCTTTGGGGAGTCAGAGGTGCGCCCCGTAGAGGGGCATTTTGACAAGGAATGCTAGTAAGCATGCTGCCCATCAGAGCTTATCTGCTCATGTGTGGAGCTGAATGTGGGGGAGGTGGGGTAGTGTGAGGAATGATAGAGTGCCTGCTGAGCTTTGGTAGACCAGAAGGGCCACTAAGAGGGGGAGAGAGCCCGCAAGTGTATAAAATAAGAAGTAAGTTCCAGCATTTAAGCGCTCTATCTGATTACCCCACCGGGTAATGATGATAAGGGTGGGAATAAGGGTGGCTTCAAACATTACGTAAAATATAACTGCTTCTGTTGCACTAAATGCTATAATTAAGAAGATTTGTAACGAGATTAGCAGGGAGATGTAGGCTCGTTGGCGATTAGTGGGCTCCATTTTTAGATGGTTCTGACTTGCAAGGATTATGAGGGGGAGAAGTCAGCAGGTTAGGACTAAAAGAGGGGTGGAAAGGGGGTCAGAGGCCATGTATGGGCTAAGAAAGGACCAGCCTGTTTCAGAGGGTGCGGCCAGTCACAGCAAACTGGCGACGGCAATGGTGAGACTATAAAGGAGGGTGGAAGATCAGAGGTGCTTTTTAGGTGTGAGCCAAGTTGAAATGATTAATAAAATTGTCGGGGCAAGGATTTTTAGCATTGTAGAAGGCTAAGGCTTTGGAGTCGGTCAGTGCCGTGTGTGCGTGCAGTAGCTACTAGAAGGGCAAGACCTGCACTTGCCTCACAGGCCGAAAAGGCCAGGAGAATTATAGGAGAAGATGCAAAGCTTGTTGAGTCGAGCTGAAGGGTTCAGAGGGCCAGGGCAATAAACAGGGAGAGCATTATGCCTTCAAGGCAGAGAAGGGCGGAAAGGAGGTGTGTTCGGTGGAAAGCGAGGCCTGCTAAGCCCAGTATAAAGGTGGAAGAAAATGCGAAGTGTGCGGGGGTCATTAGGCAGGTATGGACTTTAACCATAAGCTTTTGAGCCGAAATCAAATGTTTTTCTTAAACTAAGTGCCTATTCTGCTCATTCGAGGCCTCCTTGAAGTCATTCATAAATTAGGCCGAGAGTTAAAAGCGTAAGGACAAGAGAGGCTCAAGTAAAGGTCAAAAGGGGGGATGGGAGCTGGTCACCTCATGGAAGGGGAAGAAGAAGTGCAATTTCTAGGTCAAAGAGAAGGAAGAGAATGGCGACTAAGAAAAAGCGGAGAGAGAATGGAAGTCGTGCTGAGCCAAGGGGGTCAAAGCCGCATTCGTAGGGTGAAAGCTTCTCGTAATCAGGGTTCATTAGTGGGAGCCAGAAGGCAATTAGTGCTAGAATAACAGAAAGGGCTGAGGCGATGGTGACTATAATTATAACTAGATTCATTATCTTTCCTTGGATTTTAACCAAGACTGTGTGATTGGAAGTCACTCATACTAACATTAATACTAGAAAGACTATGAGCCTCATCAGTAGATAGAGATGTATAAGAACAGTCACACTACGTCAACGAAGTGTCAGTATCAGGCAGCGGCTTCAAAGCCGAAGTGATGTTCTGATGTGAAGTGATATTGGACTTGGCGAAGAAGGCAAACGGCCAGGAAAGTAGATCCGATAATTACGTGGAGGCCATGGAAGCCTGTGGCAACAAAGAAGGTAGAGCCATAAACCCCGTCTGCAATTGTAAAGGGTGCTTCATAGTATTCTAATGCTTGGAGAGTTGTAAAGTAGAAGCCAAGCAGGATGGTTAGAGTGAGGGATTGGATTGCTTGTTTTCGGTGGCCTTCCATAATGCTGTGATGTGCTCAGGTTACTGTTACACCAGAGGCGAGAAGGACTGCTGTGTTTAAAAGGGGAACTTCAAAGGGGTCAAGTGTAGTAATGCCGGCGGGGGGTCAGCAGCCCCCTAGTTCAGGGGTTGGGGCGAGGCTTGAGTGGTAGAAGGCTCAGAAGAATCCGAGGAAGAAAAAAACTTCTGATGTAATAAATAGAATTATACCGTAACGGAGGCCTTTTTGAACGGGAGGGGTATGATGGCCTTGGAAGGTTCCTTCCCGGACGATGTCCCGTCACCACTGGTATATGGTTAAGAGGAGTAGGACAAGTCCTAAAGACATTAGAGTAACGGAGTTGAAGTGTATTCAGATTGCAAGACCTGAGGTCATTAAGAGGGCAGCTACTGCGCCTGTTAGGGGTCAGGGGCTGGGGTCGACTATGTGGTATGCGTGTGCTTGATGGGCCATTAGACGTTTTCTTGTAGGTAGAGGCTTAAGAGAAGGACAAATACGTAGGCCTGAATTATAGCTACGGCAACTTCCAGGAGGGTAAGTAGGAGAAGTAGGATGGAAGTAAGAATAGCTGTGGTAGGCATAATTGGGAGGAGGACGAAGGCAGCAGTAGCAATGAGTTGAATTAGCAGGTGACCTGCAGTTAAATTGGCTGTTAGTCGGACCCCAAGGGCCAGAGGTCGAATAAATAGGCTAATGGTTTCAATGATGATCAGAACGGGAATTAGCAGTGTGGGGGTGCCTTCCGGGAGGAGGTGTCCTAGGGCATGCGTTGGCTGGGTGCGCATACCAATAATAACGGTGGCAAGTCAAAGGGGTACGGCTAAGGCCATATTGAGGGACAGCTGGGTGGTAGGTGTAAAAGTATATGGAAGGAGGCCTAGCATATTTAGTGAAATGAGGAAGAGCATTAGAGAGGTTAGAATAAGGGCTCACTTGTGGCCGGGAAAATTAATTGGGTGAAAAATCTGTTGGGTAAAGCGGGAAATAAATCAGTTTTGGAGGGTTAAGAGGCGATTATTTATTCATCGTGTTGATGGTTGAGGGAATAGGACTCAGGGCAGTGTGAGTGCTAGAGCAATTAGGGGAATACCTAGCAGGGTGGGACTTATAAATTGATCGAAGAAGCTTAATGTCATGGTCAGTTTCAAGGCTCTGTTTGGGGTTTTTGTTTGGAGTGGGACACAGGCTCGTTGGGGAACGTGTGGGCGAGCACTTTGGGCGGAAGAACGGTAAGAAAGACAATTCACGAGAATACAAGAATCAGAAATCAGGGGGAGGGGTTAAGTTGTGGCATTTCGCTAAGGGTGGTTGGGGGTCACCATTCTTTAGCTTAAAAGGCTAACGCTGTTCCCTGTTTAGCTTCTTAGCGAGGCGTCTTGAAGTATTAGGGAGGATCAATTTTCGAAATGTTCGAGAGGAACGGCTTCAACGACGATAGGCATAAAACTGTGATTTGCACCACAGATTTCTGAGCATTGGCCATAGAAAACTCCTGGGCGAGAGGTAATGAAGGCTGTTTGGTTTAGACGGCCGGGGACTGCGTCTATTTTAATTCCTAAGCTTGGGACGGCTCATGAGTGGAGAACGTCGTCGGCAGAGACTAGGACTCGAACTGGGGACTCTACAGGGATTACCATTCGGTGGTCTGTTTCTAGAAGCCGGAATTGGCCGGGAGTAAGGTCTTGTGTGGGAATTATATACGAGTCAAATCCGAGGTCTTCGTAGTCCGTATATTCGTAGCTTCAGTACCATTGGTGTCCTATGGCTTTGATTGTTAGGTGGGGGTCATTAATTTCATCTATCAGGTACAGGATGCGTAGGGATGGGAGGGCAATTAGAATCAGAATTAGTGCTGGGAGAAGGGTTCAGATAATTTCAATTTCTTGGGAGTCCAGAATAAATTTATTTGTAAGCTTTGTGGTTACTATAGCTACAATAATGTAAAGGACTAGGGTGCTGATTAAAAAGACAATTATTAGGGTGTGATCGTGAAAGTGGAGAAGTTCTTCTATTACAGGGGAAGCTGCATCTTGAAAGCCTAGTTGGGAGGGATGTGCCATTGATCAAGACACGCGGGGATTTAACCCACGATTCTGCCTTGACAAGGCAGTGTAATGTACTTTACTAGTGTCTTATGAAGAAAGTGACAGAGCGGCCATGTGGTTGGCTTGAAACCAATTTACGGGGGTTCAATTCCTCCCTTTCTCGGAGTCTAAACGCTTAGTGAGTGTGCTGAATTTGTACGAATGCAGGTTCTTCAAATGTGTGGTAGGGAGGAGGGCAGCCGTGCAGTCATTCCACGTTAGTGGCTGTTAATTCGACTGATAGTACTTCTCGTTTGGCAGCAAATGCTTCTCAGATAATAAAGAGGAACATGATTACGGCCACCAGGGAAATCAGCGAGCCAATTGAAGAGACTGTGTTTCAAAGTGTGTAGGCATCCGGGTAGTCAGAGTATCGACGAGGCATACCTGCTAGGCCAAGGAAATGTTGTGGGAAGAAGGTAAGGTTAACGCCAATAAACATAACGCCGAAATGGATTTTGGTTCATGTGCTGTGAAGTGTATACCCTGAGAAAAGTGGGAATCAGTGAACAAAGGCAGCAATGATTGCAAACACGGCACCCATGGATAGAACATAGTGGAAGTGGGCGACTACGTAGTATGTGTCATGAAGTACGATATCTAGGGATGAGTTGGCTAGAACGATGCCGGTCAGTCCTCCAACTGTAAATAGGAAGATGAACCCCAGGGCTCAGAGAAGGGGAGTTTCTCATTTGATAGCCCCGCCATGGAGTGTGGCAAGTCAACTAAAAACTTTTACCCCGGTAGGGATGGCAATAATTATTGTGGCGGAAGTGAAGTAGGCCCGGGTGTCTACGTCTATTCCGACTGTAAACATGTGGTGGGCCCATACAATGAAGCCAAGGAGGCCGATAGCCATTATTGCTCAGACCATCCCCATGTAGCCGAATGGTTCTTTTTTGCCAGAGTAGTAAGCTACAATATGGGAGATTATTCCAAAGCCGGGAAGAATGAGAATGTATACTTCGGGGTGACCAAAGAATCAGAAGAGGTGTTGGTAGAGGATGGGGTCCCCTCCTCCTGCAGGGTCAAAGAATGTTGTGTTTAGATTACGGTCTGTGAGCAGCATGGTGATGCCGGCAGCAAGAACAGGAAGAGAGAGAAGGAGAAGAACGGCAGTAATAAGAACGGCTCAAACGAACAGGGGGGTCTGATACTGTGAAATAGCAGGGGGTTTCATATTAATAATTGTTGTAATGAAGTTAATAGCCCCGAGAATTGATGAAATTCCTGCCAGGTGAAGGGAGAAAATTGTTAAGTCTACGGAAGCCCCTGCGTGGGCCAGGTTGCCTGCAAGAGGGGGGTAGACCGTTCAGCCTGTTCCAGCTCCTGCTTCTACGCCTGAGGAGGCCAATAGAAGGAGGAAAGAGGGGGGAAGGAGCCAGAAGCTTATGTTATTTATTCGAGGGAAGGCCATATCAGGGGCCCCAATCATAAGGGGGATCAGTCAGTTGCCAAAGCCCCCGATCATGATAGGCATGACCATAAAAAAGATTATTACAAATGCATGAGCGGTAACGATTACGTTATAAATTTGGTCGTCGCCCAGAAGAGAGCCGGGTTGGCTTAGTTCAGCACGAATAAGTAAGCTGAGGGCTGTTCCGACTATACCGGCTCAAGCACCAAATACTAAATAAAGGGTGCCGATATCTTTGTGATTAGTTGAGAAGAATCAACGTGTGATTGCCACAGGTAAGATGGCTGAGTGTCAAGCGGTGGATTGTAGCCCCATAAACAGAGGTTCAAATCCTCTTCTTACCACAGCTCTGGGGTGTTATCACGTAAGATTGCAAATCTTAAGAAGCAGACTAATCGTCTGCCGGGGCTTTCCCCCGCCTATTTGCCCCGGCTAGGCGGGGGAAAGGTAGATAGATGCTCGCTGGTTTGGGCGCTTAGCTGTTAACTAAGAATTTGTAGGATCGAGGCCTGCCTGTCTAGAGAGGCTTTAGCTTAATTAAAGTGTCTGCTTTGCACGCAGAAGATGTGGGTTAGTGTCCCGTAAGTCTTATGCAGAGGCTGGGAGATTTTCACTCCCGCTTAGGGCTTTGAAGGCCCTTGGTACTGGTGCTATCCTAAGCCTCTTACCAGGTGAAAAGGGCAGCGGTGGCAGGGGCAAGGGGGAGAAGGGAGATTGTTGCGGAGGAGGCAATGGCTAGGGGAAGCGTTGTTTGGAGGGAGGGAAGGCGTCAGGGGAGTGTAGCTGTAAGGTTATTAGGGGCTATGGTTAGGGTTATTGCATAGGAAAGTCGGAGGTAGAAGAAAAGGCTTAGGAGGGCAGAGAGGGCAGCAACGGTTGCAAGGGGGGCAAGGTCTTGCTTGGTTAGTTCTTGTAAAATTAGTCATTTAGGGAGAAAGCCTGTTAAAGGTGGAAGGCCCCCCAGAGATAGGAGGATCAGAGGAATAATTGAGGTAAGGGCAGGGGCTTTAGCTCAAGAGGTGGCGAGGGTATTAATGTTAGCGGCGTTGCTAATTTTAAAGGAAATGAATAGGGAAAAAGTCATAATGAAGTAGATAAGAAGGGTCAAGAAGGTGAGGGAGGGGGAGAATTGGAGTACAAGGATCATTCAGCCTAGATGTGCGATTGAGGAGTAGGCCAAGATTTTTCGAAGCTGGGTTTGATTCAGGCCGCCTCAGCCTCCAACCAGGGTGGAGGTAATTCCGAGCGCAAGAAGAATAGTTGTGCTGGTAGGCTGAATTTGAAGAAGCAGGCAGAAGGGGGCGAGCTTTTGCCAGGTGGAGAGGATAAGGCCCGTAGTCAAGTCTAGTCCTTGAAGGACTTCAGGCATTCAGGTATGGAGGGGAGCAAGGCCAATTTTAAGGGCTAGGGCGAGGGTAATTAGGGTTGTTGGTAAGGGGTGGGATATTTGGTGGATTTCTCATTGGCCGGAAAGCCAGGCATTGGAGATGCTCGCAAAGAGTAGTATGGCGGCCGCAGTGGCTTGCGCTAGGAAGTATTTGGTGGTGGCTTCAACTGCGCGGGGGTGGTGGGACTGGGCTATTAGGGGTACGATTGCAAGCGTATTAATTTCCAAGCCCATTCATGCAAAGAGCCAGTGAGAGCTGGCGAAGGTAATAGAAGTTCCAAGACCTAATCCGAATAGGAGGGTGGCAAGAATATAAGGGTTCATTAGCAAAGGAAGGGTTCTAACCAACATGTTTGGGGTATGGGCCCAAAAGCTTGTTTAGCTGACTTTACTAGGAAGTAGTGTAGTGGAAGCACTAAGAGTTTTGATCTCTTCAGGTAGGGTTCAAACCCCTTCTTTCTAAGGAGCTGGAGGGATTTTAACCCTCATAATTCACTCTATCAAAGTGGCCCTTTAATTCAGGCACAACTCCATGGTTTAAAGCTGAGGGGGTAGGCCAGACAGGGCAATTGGGAGGGAGAGATGTCAGATGACTAGGGCTAGGGTCAAGGGAAGAAAGTTTTTTCAGATTAGGTGTATAAGTTGGTCGTATCGGAAGCGAGGGTAGGAGGCACGAACTCAGAGGAATAAAACAGAGAGAAGAACTGCCTTGATCATTAAGGTAATTGAGGTTAGTTCAGGGATTGCGTGGAATACAGAGGAGCCAAGAAAGAGAGTAGCGGAGAGAGTGTTCATTAAAAGGATGTTGGCGTATTCGGCTAGGAAAAATAGGGCGAAAGGTCCTCCTGCATATTCAACATTGAAACCTGAGACAAGTTCCGACTCTCCCTCAGTGAGATCAAAGGGGGCGCGATTTGTTTCAGCTAGGGTGGAGACGTATCACATAGCGGCCAAGGGTCAAGCTGGTAGAATTAATCAAGTACTTTCTTGTGCGACGCTAAAGGTTTGGAGTGTGAAGCCGCCTGTAAAAATAATGGTGTTGAGCAAGATAAGGCCTAGGCTAACTTCGTAGGAAATAGTCTGGGCTACGGCCCGGAGGGCCCCAATAAGTGCATATTTGGAATTTGATGCTCATCCTGAGCCGAGGATGGAGTAGACGGCCAGGCTTGAGAGGGCTAGAATAAAAAGGATTCCTAAATTAAGGTCGGCGACAGGGAAGGGGAGGGGCATAGGGGTCCAAAGGGTAAGTGCAAGGATGAGGGCCATGACGGGGGCAACGAGAAAGAGGAGGGGGGAGGCGGTGGAGGGTCGAACAGGCTCTTTTGTTAGAAGTTTAAGGGCGTCGGCAAAGGGTTGGAGGAGGCCATAGGGGCCAACTACGTTGGGACCCTTTCGCAGCTGCATGTACCCTAGAACCTTACGTTCAACGAGAGTGAGAAGTGCAACTGCTAAAACAACAAAGAGTACAAGGACCAGGGGACCGACGAGGACACTTAGGAGTGTTGAAATCATAGTCAGGGAGAGGACTTGAACCTCTGTTTAAAGGGCTTAGGTCTTTTGCATTAACCGGGCTCTGCCACCCTGACAGGCTATTATCTTTAGCGGGGGAGGGCGCCCTTTTGTCTGATTTAGTTGGTGTCATCAGGTTAGGGGGAGGCGTGCTTGGGGCAGGGGCCTCTTCTTCTCGGTCCTTTCGTACTAGAAAAGAATGCTTCATAGATAGAAACTGACCTGGATTACTCCGGTCTGAACTCAGATCACGTAGGACTTTAATCGTTGAACAAACGAACCCTTAATAGCGGCTGCACCATTAGGATGTCCTGATCCAACATCGAGGTCGTAAACCCCCTTGTCGATATGGGCTCTAAAAGGGGATTGCGCTGTTATCCCTAGGGTAACTCTGTCCGTTAATCGGCTGTGCCGGATCTGTAAGGTCAGAAATTCTGTTTCTTAGAGCTGTGGCTCTTGGGTTTGAGAGTGCAGTACTCTTGCTCCACTCGGGGGTTTTATGGTTCCCCGCGGTCGCCCCAACCAAAGACATCAGGGCAGGTTTCAATGGGTTTTATCTCTTGGTAGAGGGTTCTTAACATGATCTGCCATTGTGTCTAAAGCTCCATAGGGTCTTCTCGTCTTATGTTGGTATCCCCGCTTCTGCACGGGGAGATCAATTTCATTGACTTAGAGAAGGAGACAGTTAAGCCCTCGTTTAGCCATTCATACAGGTCTTCATTTAAAAGACAAGTGATTGCGCTACCTTTGCACGGTCAAGATACCGCGGCCGTTAAACATTAGTCACAGGGCAGGCGGGACCTCTCATATGTAGTTGGCGAGAGGCGATGTTTTTGGTAAACAGGCGAGGCTTGAGCATAATTTGCCGAGTTCCTTCTTCTCTTTTTAGTCTTTCCTGGAGGGCACACCAGTGTAGGGTCAACGGTAAAAGTTGTAGAGGTTTTTCTTGTTGTCAGTTTTTACTCTAATTCCTTCTTGGGCTAGGTCCGTTAATTCTCGGGGGTAGGTCCGTTCCGATTTACACATGTGCTTGGAGAGAATCTTATTCTCTTATTACTCATATTAGCATGATCTTTCCTATTGGGAATAGGATGGCTTGGTAAGGTAAGGGGAATGCAAGGTACTAACGGGATAAAGGGTGATTTGTATATTTGAGCTTTAACGCTTTCTTTCAGGATGGCTGCTTTTAGGCCCACCAAAATATCTACCTTTAAAAATTTGTTTGGAATCCACCTGCTAAAGTTGTATCTTTTTTCAAAGGGGCTGTACCCCCTTCGAATAACTCTTTTAGCATTCTCGCTTTCTGGGCTTAGGGCAGGCCAGGGTTGATAGGAGAAGGTAAAAGGCTAAACTTCTATTTATTTCCCAGGCAACCAGCTATAACTCGACTCGGTAGGTCTGTCACCTCTACTCAAAGTTCTTCCCACTCTTTTGCCACAGAGACGGGTTTGCCCTATTATTAGGCTGCCTTGGAGTAGCTCGTCAAGTTTCGGGGTATCAAACTAAAAAACTTTTTGCTTGAGGGGACTTGCTAATTCATGATGCAAAAGGTACGAGTATTAGGCTCTGCTTTTTTATGCTTTACTGAATTCTTTCACTTCTCTTTCAGCTTTCCCTTGCGGTACTTTTTCTATAGCGCTCATGTTTTCCTTTTCTGTCGCACATACTTAGGCGGAAAAATGATTTGATTTGTGGGGTTAGTTTGTAGGGGTTTATGTATATAAATTCTTTGAGTTTAGGTTAAGAGGCTAGCTGTTGGGCTTCAGAGCGACCCGACTTGCACGGGTGACTTCTCAGTGTAAGGGAGATGCTTTTCTATCTTAGCTACGATCTGGTTTTTCCAAGTGCACCTTCCGGTACACTTACCATGTTACGACTTGCCTCCCCTTTGTCTGGCTAAGGTTTTATGAAAATAAGGGTGTTGGCTTGGGGAGAGTGACGGGCGGTGTGTGCGCGCTTCAGGGCCGGGTTCAGCAGGACACTCTGCTTCCTGCTTACTACTAAATCCTCCTTCATGTGCTGTTGCATGGCACAATTCGTATTTCCTCCATGAGGAAATGTAGCCCATTTCTTCCCTTCTCATATGCTACACCTCGACCTGGCGTTTTGGGCTTTACCAATTTTGCTTACTATAGTTCCTTCACAGGGTATGCTGACGACGGCGGTATATAGGCGGGGAGAACAAGAGAAGGTGAGGTTTAACGGGGGTTATCGGTTCTAGAACAGGCTCCTCTAGAGGGATCTAAAGCACCGCCAAGTCCTTTGGGTTTTAAGCTAATGCTCGTAGTTCCCAGGCGGATAATAGTTGTATGATATTATCGAAGTTTAGGGCTGTGCATAGTGGGGTATCTAATCCCAGTTTGTTTCACAGCTTTCGTGGGGTCAGGGGTAGTAAAGCTACTTTCGTTGTTGGGCTTCATGCTCTCGAGTGCGTATAACAGCTGTGAGAGGGTTTGGCTTTAGTTGTTGTGGCCTCCTAACCACGCTTTACGCCGAAGGCTGTCAACTTGAGCCTCTCGTATAACCGCGGTGGCTGGCACGAGTTTGACCGGCTCTCTTAGCTTTAACTAAGTCAAGTTTTCACTTATGGCTTAATGTTTGTCACTGCTGAATTCCCTTGGGGGTGCGGCTAAGCAAGGTGTCGTGGGCTGCAAAGGCGTGCCTGATACCAGCTCCTTGTTTCCTAGGGAGGAAACTGTGGGGCATTCTCGCGGGGGTGCGGATACTTGCATGTGTAAATATTGCTAAAGCTGACAGAAAAGTCAGGACCAAGCCTTTGTGCTTGCGGGACTTTTCAGGGTCCATCTTAACATCTTCAGTGTTATGCTTTGTTTAAGCTACGCTAGC